CTCCTTTTCCTTCAAATAAACCGAAAACTCCAGAGTATATCTTCCCGCGAGTCAAAGCAAAAAAGACCCTTCGAATATTTTTCTATTGAGTCTTATCTCTTAGAAAGGAAAGAGACTTTTCTATTTTTTTTTCGTTAAATTCAATAAAAAAATAGAAGACTGGAAATGAAAGTCTCTTTCTCGCATCCATTCTCTATTACACTTACACTGTCGAAACAAAAATTTCGGACGCGGCGAAGCCGTGATCTGATAGCTATACATCTAAATAGACTTAGATAGATAGAAATTCATCTTGATCTGGAATCAAAGAAAGATAGTGGAAATGGCTCTTATCTTGTGACTTGGAAGAAAGGTTTCTCTGTAGAGGAAGGGAGTAACAATTTATTCCCATAGAAAATCTAGGAACAAGAAGATTGAATCGGAAATATCGACAAATTCTTTCGAAGTCCAAGGAAATGAAATTCAAAAAAGGAGGTGGGTCGACTGCTCTAATTCAAATTTCATCTCTATCGAATTTTAATATCAGAATAGCAGATATAGTCATAATTAAATGGGTCAGGTCCACTTACTTTTTCTTTTGTTGATTTCGAATCTTTCCAATGGATTTGGTTGGTAATAGGGATCTTTGGTGATTCAAGAGGCGGCTTATGATTATTCATAATAATGCAAATTTACCGAACAAATGTTCCATTTTCTTATTCTATACTAACTCAGTATAATGATAACGTATTATCCGGTTAGTTCCTTTTGTATTTCAAATAAAAACAAAATATCGCTATTTTCTGAATACTATGACTGGGCTTTTATGAAAAAAAGAAAAGCCCCTTATCGGATTTGAACCGATGACTTACGCCTTACCATGGCGTTACTCTACCGCTGAGTTAAAAGGGCTTCTTTGATTTAATTCCCGAACGGGTCACTATGTAGATAAAATCTCTATATGGACATATTATATATATACATATTATATATATATAATTATATGCAGTAGAGTCATAGTGGTTAGTGGCTGATTTTTGAATAATCAAATGGATTTGCCTAGCACGTCTAGGGTAAAATGAATTGTTTCAAGACCGGCCCTAATTTATTTTTTTTATTTTATTGCGATGATCCCTATCAAAGCAAAATTCACTTGATTGATACATAACATACATGTACACGTACCGATTTGACATAAAAAAAATTTCAAGATATTTCATCGAATCATGTGATGAAGAGATTCTACTTGTCCCTCTGAACTAAAGTCTTAGAGAAAATTTTCGATAACTTCTGGATCCCGCTTTCTAGATTTATTTTAGTAGATTTATATAGAGAATGTCGATTCTAATGAACGATTCATGAATATGAATGACGAATCCAAAAATTCGAAAAATTCTATACAATTCTGAAAAACGGAAAGATCCCTCGGATCTAATCATATCATTCCATTATATTGACAATTTCAAAAAACTGATCATACTATGATCATAGTATGAAGGCAGTTGGGCAAGTCGGCCCCCATCGTCTAGTGGTTTAGGACATCTCTCTTTCAAGGAGGCAGCGGGGATTCGAATTCCCCTGGGGGTAGGGTACTACGAAAGGAAGGTGATCAGGGATTACCAATAAGCCTAAAATGGATTCTTCCTGGGTCGATGCCCGAGCGGTTAATGGGGACGGACTGTAAATTCGTTGGCAATATGTCTACGCTGGTTCAAATCCAGCTCGGCCCAATAATTCGCCAATCTACCACGAGATGGTATAACCCCCCCTTGTCCTTCAGAAATATCCCATACGAAGATAAAAAAGAATCAAATTTTATGCTAGATCCCTTATTTCCCTGGGATTGTAGTTCAATTGGTCAGAGCACCGCCCTGTCAAGGCGGAAGCTGCGGGTTCGAGCCCCGCCAGTCCCGACGGATCCAATATCCAATAAATCCATCAATTCATTTTTCCCTTTCTATGAACTAGTCTAGTCTAGTAAAGGGTGTCGGGGGCATTCCCAAAGCAAAAAGGAGTCTTTATTTCTTTTTTCTTTCCTATTTTTTCCATTTCACTTTTATTGTTTAGGTTTGTAACTATGCAATTAATCGACGCAAAAAGGCAATCTGCTGATCCTTCATCAGATGATTGTCCAAGGAAGACGCAAGGTGGGTTATAGAAAAAAACAAATAAACGGCTGATAAATAAAGGAATTTTGGATTGATTGGGTCAGGAATCAAAATTGTGATTCGGTATGGATAAAAGAACTTAGTATGTTATACTATTCAAGTCGCGACGGCGGGTTGATTTGATAGATCAGATATTGTTATTCATGATATTGATCCGATTCAAGATCATCGAGAGGTAATTCATTCATTGAATTTACAGACGAAAGATTTATCATCTCTAGGGGATTAAATCCCGAATTATTGCGAAGTCAAAAAACCGATAAGATTATGGAAGTAAATATTCTTGCATTTATTGCTACTGCACTATTCATTCTAGTTCCTACTGCTTTTCTACTTATCATTTACGTAAAAACAGTCAGTCAAAATGATTAATTCATTTGAATTTTCAAATGAATTTGAATGAAACTTTCCTTCTGAGTTCTTATCAAAAATTGACGAAGTCAAATGAAAAGGATTCCAATTTCACGTCTTAACTTAAATGAACTGAGCGGACTATAATTAGAATCGGCAGTATTCTAAGAGATAGATAGTATGGTAGAAAGAAATAGATGAATCTTTCTACCATACTATCTATCTCTTAGTCTATAAAGTTGTAATCGAAAATAAAGATAAAGGCTTAAGTTTCTATAGATCAATCTACAATATTCTCTTCATATATGTGTATATTAATTCCATATAATATATGGAATTGACATAACACCCAATTTGCTACATCTATTTGTTCTGATTAATCTGAAATAATTCTTATCTTAGGAATTCTAATTCCTTTCCTTTTACTAATAAGGAAGAGGAAACCTTACTTATTTTTAACGCCCGAACCATGATATGAAATAAGTCGATAAAGCATAAACAGCCTTTCTCAAATTAGAAACCAAACTGCCCAATATGTGACTCGTCCGAGGCAAGATCTTATTATTGCATAGTCTCTCGTTAGACAACCACTATCTCTATATCATTTCTCATAGAAAGTGCGTATACACTTAACAAAACGACTTCCTCTTTGAACAGTAAAGAGGGAAAGAAATAAAAAAAAAAGGTCCGTCCGGTCTTCCTCAGTATGCATTTATAAAGATAGTAGGAGTCCATTCCCATTGATTGAAATAGAAAATTTCGGAAGAATTTTAGGTTGGAATCAATTTCCAATTACCTGAATACCGTTGTTTTCGAAATACAAACACGGGAATCGCTGAAATATCTCTTTGATTGAAAGAGTATGATTCATATCATAGATTACTCCATTGGAGTCCAATGGGATTCGAAATTCAGAGATTTTTAATTTTAAATAGTTCAAAATGCGTTGCAGAACGAGCTATAAAACAATTGATACGGTTTGATTCCTGAACTCAATCAATTGGTAGTACTTCTAGAGCCCACTTCTTCCCCACACTACGAGCGAAAGGGAAAATGTAAAGACTACCATTAAAGCAGCCCAAGCGAGACTTACTATATCCATGTGAATTATGTCCCCTAATCTCTATAAATACGAAAGAATTATTCCATTATTCCTCACTAATAATAGTGGAATCGATGGTGCAGAGTCAAAAAGGGATTCTGACCAAACACTATTGAGAAACCAATCCAATAAATCGATTATGATTTTGAATCGGGAAAGATTAAACACAAGCAAAATACGTAGTAACATCCCAAGGGAATGGGAACATGTAGGAATAAGAATAAATAATAAGGCCTATTCTTTTTTTGTTTTGTTGACCTTCTAAGTCAAAACAGAAGGGGGAGAAATCTCTAAAAAAGAGAAATCACTATCTATTATAGACCTCTATTTCCTCATTTGATCTAATCCGTACCCCCCCTCCCCGATTATCGTTGTGAAAGAGGGGGCTTGACTAGGGGTTGCCGAAAAGAAATTCTTTCTTTTTGCCCCCTTTTCTATATCTATCAAAGTCAATTATTCATCCAATCTAATATTGATTGGATACCTGAATACCCAGAATACCCAGAGATTCTCACGAGTCTGTCGTATATAAAGCAACTTCCGCCCCTTTCCAAAACTATTAATTGAATTTCCTATCAGGGGCTACAATCTGATTCAAGATCTAGTCATTACTCCCTTAGTAATAGAAAGGAATCGAAAAGTCTTGATAGCCCCTCTACCAGTAGATTAGATGAATCCTAGATACGAACGAGGATTCACAATCTTTTCTTTTAGAAAACCTTGAGACTACATGCTTAGAATCAAACAAAGTATCAATGGTCTGTTTCCTATACTTCTACCGGGGAAGAATTCTGCGAGTTATATCAGCAGAACAGAAGAGATTTCGAGTTTTTTGTTGATGTTGATCAGGCGACACCCGGATTTGAACTGGGGAAAAGGGATTTGCAGTCCCCCGCCTTACCACTCGGCCATGCCGCCAAAATGATACAAAATAGATGAAAATTTTCCTGGATTCCTGAATTTTTATTGTACTTGCATTTTGACTCCTGTTTTCCTTAATCCTTTTCCTAAAAGAAAGACCTTTTTTTATTTTTTGATTGGATTTGATCCATCCCTTCGATTGATTGTATAGTATCTGAAAATACACAATGCTAAAAACATTTGTGTATTTTTAGCCGACAAATTTGAACCATTAACTATTGACTGCTTACTTCGAATTCATGAATGATTCTGGGATTTGAATCTCAAAATTGTGTTTTCCTAATGACATAAGAAAATACAAATTGAGACAGAACTAATCAGTATTGATTTTTTCAATCAAAAAATCCTTCTCAATTTCAATTATAACAAAACATATGAGTATATGTAAACCCCAGAACATAAATTGTTACCTAGATATTTATTTTTTAGATATGTCGTTGATAGGGAATTATCATAAAATTATCCTACTTCATTTCAAT